ATGATAAATCTATTTCTTCGCCTCTTAGCCAATAAATCAGAATTCTCGTGGAGAATGGTAGGATATATGAAATTCCAATGACCGTTGGATATGATTCGATCAGGTCCTGAATAATCAAGAACCCCCCCCTTTTTACCGTAAGGATTCGAACTAAACAATTTGTGTCTCACTTGATCATTAGTCACGGAGAGGTCAGAAATAGATTTCCGTTCAACAGAATGAACATTCATTTGATCTTGATCCTTGTGGAGCGAAAAAGGCACTATACTGGATCTGCACAGAGCTCCTGATAATATCCATAAATGACTTGTTTTGGGTAAGAGATGAACATTACCATATTTATATTCAGGTGCATGGTACACACCGGTACTCCAGTGCATTTCTCCCTCTGAGTCAGAATAAATATGTTTTCGAACTTTCTCTTTAACTTTATTAAAATTGAAAGTGGATGTTCCAGCGCGAATCTCAGCAATCACTTGTTCTGATTCTACATATTGATCATTTTGAACTAAAAGAAAGCTTTTGGGTGGAATATTCACATTATGTAGAATATCGTGACTCTCAATAGTTACATACAGGTCTATATAACATAGAAAAGCAGGATGCCCATGACGTGTACGTGTGGGATGAACCAAATCCTCATTGAATTTGATTTTTCCCTTAAAAGGAGCTCGTACATGTTCTGCAGTACCACCTGTGAATACCCCACCGGTATGAAAAGTTCTTAATGTTAGTTGAGTCCCCGGTTCGCCGATTGATTGACCCGCAATAATACCTACTGCTTCTCCTAATTCGACCAGGTCGCCATGAGTGGGACTCTGACCATAACATAATCGGCAGATCCAAGATATACTCCTGCAAAGAAAGGGGGTTCGAATATATATTGGTTGTGTTCGAAAGGTTATGAATCGAGTGACAAGTCCAACCCCAATATCTTTATTTTGAGCGGCAATGCAACGTGGGCCCATATATATATTGTATGCTAATACACGACCAATTAGTGTTTGGACCCAAATTCTTTCCGTCATCCCATTTCTAGGACTCACGGAAATGCCTCGGGTAGTGCCACAATCTGTTCTACGTACAACAATGTGTTGAACTACTTCAACAAGTCTACGCGTGAGGTATCCAGCATCTGATGTTCGTACAGCAGTATCCACAACTCCTTTGCGGGCTCCGTAGCAGGAAATGATATATTCCGTTAAAGAAAGTCCTTCGCGTAAATTGCTTTGAATCGGTAAATCAATCATTTGTCCTTGGGGATCCGACATTAATCCTCTCATACCTACTAATTGGTGTACCTGAGATGCATTTCCTCTAGCTCCCGAAAAGGACATTATATGGACTGAATTAGAAGGATCAGTCATCCTAAAATTAGGATGCATTTCTTGTCTCAAATATTCACTTGTAGCATACCATATCTCAATGGATTGGCGTAATTTTTCTACTGTGTGTACATTCCCATAATGATGGTGCTTTTCTAAAATGAAACTTTGTTGTTCAGCATCTTGGACTAACCAACCCTTAGAAGGTACTGTTAAAAGATCATCAATTCCTAATGAAATGGATGTAGCAGTGGCTTGCTGGAAACCCAGAGTCTTTACTTGATCCAGGGTGTGCGATGTATATGCCATTCCGAAGTGATCTATTAATCTGCTAATAAGTCGTTTCATGGCAGACCCATCTATCGCTTTATTGTAAAAGAACAGATCAGCCCATTCTGCCATAAGTACTTCTCTATTCCGCTGAGTAGGATTCGCCAATGGGTTTGAGTCAGTGATTCGAAGACCTCCTTTACTGGATCTCGATTCATGTAGAAATTAAGGAATTATGATTCCAGTTGAACCGGAGAGATCCAAATTCCCGCGGTATTACATAATTCCTTAGCTTAGGTACCGTATGAGTAGGCCTGACAAAACCCCTGTATGGCTTCTTCTATTTCTCGAGAAAAAGAAATATGACCAACAGTGGTTCGGGTGTATATACAAAGGGTTTGTTTTTTTATACGTCTTACTATTAGATAGTGCCCATAAATTTCATGATAGGTACCCAAAGATTCATATTGAACTTCGACAGGAACTTCTCTTGAGGCAATGACACGTTGATCTAGTCGCCACCGAAGCCACAAAGGACTATCTAAATTGATTCGTTTCTGCTGATAAACTATAAGTACATCATAGGAACTACAAAAATAGGGCTCTTTCTCTTTCGTAGTATATTTATACTTATAATCATTAACTGTTTCATTTTGATAGTTTATGCGATTCCATGGATTATACCTATTTGCACAAATACCTCGACGATTCCCGATCGTTAATACATAGAGTCCAATAAGCATATCTTGGGTTGGTACCGAAATGGGATCTCCAATAGCCGGAGAAAAGAGATTCATATGAGAAAACATAAGTAAACGAGCCTCCGCTTGCGCTTCCAAAGATAAAGGTACATGAACAGCCATTTGATCCCCATCAAAGTCTGCATTGAATCCTTTACGAACTAA